AGACCGAACCAATCATTAGTTCCCACCCCCGGGGTGAGTGGAATCCGATACATAAATCAGTTAATAAAAGAATAGAAAAAGCCTTTATTGTGTCGCTTAAGTTATAGAGGAATTCCTGAACCCAAGAATTCAGAATGACAAGTTCTTCATTACCCAGAATAGAATAACCACTTAGAATAGCAAAACAGATTATATTTGTCGAGAAATCCAAAATGATATGGATATGATCTTCGTTGTGCATTTTGACCAATTGCATCGTCTCTTTGTGGATTCCTATACGAAGCTTTTGTATCTGTGTCTCCGGGTACTCTTTTATCATTTCATCCAACAGGAATAGTTGTTCTAATTCTATGAATCTTTCTAGAACGTTCTTTTCTTGAATATCATTCAAAAAAGTTTCGGATTGTCCGGTATTCCACCAATTAGTAACCCAAGGTTCCAGACTTTTATTAAATGAGAGAGAGATCCACCAGGGCAAAAAGACTATAGATGCAAGATACGGGAGGGGAGTCAATGCTTTCTTTTTTGACACTTTTCATCTGTGAATTGTTAATGAACCCGCTTCAGTCGCCGACTCTATCTGATCCGATATTTCTATGAAGCATGAGTTCTATAACAAGGTATGGAACCTATGGATCTATTCCTTTTTTTTTTTTTGAATTGTTTAGTCCTTGGATCTAGAAAGAATATAGAAATAGAAATAGAATAAGGGCCCGTTTCGAATGAAGAAATAATCAAATACTTTTCCCAGATATCTCAGTTGGTCAAATTCGAACCAATTCTATCTTCATTTGTTCTTTCGATGAATGCCCAAAAGAACCGCTTGAAATAATGAATATTATTTTGATTTCGAGACGAAAGAACTCCCCTCAATTATTTTTTCGAAATTTTCACTGGCTACCCACGACCCAGGAATAATTGAGGGGATATTTCTGAAAAATATTAATGATGAAATCCGAAATAGGTGACAAAACGAGAGAGAAATTGGATAGTTATGAGAGATCTAAACGTTTGGTTATCCAGGAGCTAAAGAAAGGATCAAAAAAGAAACATCGATTGACAAAAGAAAGATAATTAACGAGATATGATACATCTGTATCTAATGTATTAATCCAAAGTATTGGCCCTAAAAAGAGAAATTATGTATTCCGAAATGCTCTGATATGTGTGATGAATACATACTTATTAGACTTGTTACTAGTAGAATTGAGTTCTATATGGAGAAAAAGGAGTTTTGGTCGATCAAAATTGCTTCTTATTATGGTTGTTCCGTATACGTCCGCCTGCTTTATTCTATGGGCCACAGAAGGATTACCAACGGAACGGGGGAAATAGAATCTAACATGTTTTGCTCGAATGAACGTTCCGAAGAAGCTTCAGTTATATTTAAAAGGGGGTTCCTGGGTCCCTTCCCTCATGCTGAGAAAGCATTAATTCCCTTCATTTCAAAATACTTCAATTGGCACGCGCAAGAAATAGGCCAATTCAGCAGCTTTTTGTTCAATTTCTCGTGGAGTCAAATTTTCGTCAGTACGGGTCAAGGGAATGGCGCCCTGGCCTCTGATTTCCATATAAAGGACACGTCGAGGATAAAGACCCTCTTTAACTTCCATTCTGATCGATTGAATCTCTCTCATAAGGAATCGAAGGAAGATGCGACGATTTATTCCAGGAAATCCCCAACGAAAAATACACACTATTCCTTCTTTTCTATCGAATCGATCATAACCGCTACCTACATTCCACGAAATTGTGCACCACAAATAGGAACTAATGAACAGACCTGCGATCCCATAGAAAGACATCACGATTCCTTGGGGAAAAAAAAAGATTTGCTGAGACGGGAATAAAGATATCAGATTCCTACCAAGATAACTGGAAGTTCCAACCAATAGGAATCCTAGTGAACCTAAAAAAAGGATACAGGCCCAGCAGAAATTACTTGTTTTTCGAGATCCCGTTATAAGTTCTATCCATATACGTTCTGATCGATAGTTCATACTAGATCCAGTTGCATCCTATTGGAATTGAGAGAAGAGAATAAGCCAAATGAATTTGATTTTACTTTTTTTATTTTGCTCCCGAAGTAACTCTCATCAACTAGCACTATTATGACGCGAACTATTAGGAGTAATTCATCAAATTGGTTAGATATAAAATAATAACATCCCCTTCGTATAATACCACCACTATGTATATCTACATAATATAGATACGTTAACTTTCTATTTCAGATATCCGCTCTGATCCATTTTAAAACAGCTATCCCCCCATATACATGCATTTATCCATATATAATGTATCCGCATGTATAATCACTTTTTTATTTGTGCCCGGAGGGAGCCACATGTCGTATCATATTCCACTAAATGGATATCCCTATTATGATCCAAGTCCAAGTGTTGAAATAAATTGATGAAATTTTGTCCTATCAGGTCTAAACAATCTTGTTTTTTTGAACATGAAGAGATAAAGAAGCCATTGCAATTGCTGGAAACACTAAGCCCACTAAAGGCACAAAAATAGAGGGTAAATTGAAATCTGTCATAGAATGGGTGCCTCGATTTAATATTTGTACCTGTTATAAAGATATTTTATCTTATGATAAGTATATCTATTATAAGTATTATTAAGTATATAATAAGTGCAAGGAATGTAGAGCTAAATAAGCGTATCTATTCACCTTTCTACAAGAAATAGATGGATGATAATCCGCTTTATTATTCTTGTTCTACCGCCCTTATTTTCTAATAAAGAGTTTCTTACGAGTTTCCTAAGGATTTGTTAGAATCCGATCCAACAGGAATTCATAGTCAAAAGTGTAGGTCCTCGGGAGATATAAAAATATGCAACACTTCCCTTATAGATTTGAATTATTCTATATATATTAATACGATATATATTAATATGAAAGAAGGGAACATGAAATTCTTTTGATTTTTTTTCCCAAGTCCATTCCGCGGAAGGAAGAATTCACTCTTTTCCTCCTGATAGGGGGTTCCTGATTACTAATCATGAATAGGGGTAGGATAAAAAATCTGCATCAAAAAAAGTCATTATCCGAAACTTCCTATAGAACTTATGTTACCAAAGAAAACTCCACTCTTCTTATTTTGACTTTGATTCCGATGAACTAAAGTTCGCTACAAATAACTGAGCCTAGCGCTCTACTTGAATTTTGATTCAAGGGAAAGAAACCGTGTAGCTGAAATAATTCACTCAGAACACCTTTTAAAGGATTACGTGGTACGATTGGATCAAATAAGCCCTTATGGAATAAATACTCAGCTGCTTGTGAACCGTCAGGTACTGTCTTATTCAATGTTTGTTCAATTACTCTTTTCCCCGCAAATGCAATGTAGGCATTGGGTTCAGCAATAATAATATCTCCCAACATACCAAAACTGGCCGTTACTCCGCCGGTTGTAGGAGATGTAAGGATTGATACATAGAATAACTTTTTATTGAATTGATAATCATATAAAGCGGAAGATATTTTAGCCATTTGCATCAAACTCAAACTTCCTTCTTGCATGCGTGCTCCTCCAGAAGCACACACCATAATAACAGGTAGAGATCTATTAGCAGCATATTCGATCAACCGGGTGATTTTCTCGCCTACTACGGATCCCATACTACCCCCCATGAACTGAAAATCCATAACCCCAATGGCTATGGGAATCCCATTTAGTTGACCTATGCCTGTTTGAACAGCCTCAGTTAAACCTGTCTTTCTTTGATACGAATTGATACGATCTCTATAAGGTTCCTCTTCCGAGTGAAATTCAATGGGGTCAATAGAGACCATGTCTTCGTCCATAGGATCCCAAGTGCCCGAATCAACCGAAAGTTCGATTCTATCTGAACTACCCATTTTCAAATGATATCCACATTGTTCACAAATATTCATTTTTGACCTAAAAAATTTCTTATAATTTAATCCATAACAATTTTCGCATTGAACCCATAAATGTCTGTATTTTTTATTTCCATCGAAATCATTAGATCTTCCTCTTATATTGAAATCACTGCCATTACCGCCAGTTCTTATACTAGAACTCCCCCTGTCACTATCACTTACACTTTCACCACTACAAATGTAACTATAAATATAACTGTAAATGTGATTGTCGCTACCACTCGAAATGTACTTATCAATACTGATTTCAGAACGAAGATAACTATCAATGCAACTATTAATGTGATTATTCCAACTATACGTAGTATCATACATATAATGATCATAGTAGCGATTGTCACTCTTAGACCCGCTATTCAGATAACTAGAAAAAGCAGTTTCTAGTTCACTCAGAAAAGAACTATCGTTGTCAATCTCAAAAACCCGATTTTCAATATCAAAATATACGGAATAACTGTTACCATTACTATCCCTAACTAAAAAAGTGTCATCAGAGATGAAACTCCAAATGTCCCTGACACCGAAAAAATGATCAACATTACTGCAACTATTACTTTCGCGCCAACCATGATTATGATTGTTTTTATTCGTATCATTTAGAATAGGATCTTCACTTCCACTGGTATTTCCAACAGGACGACCAAGACTGTCCATTGATTTACCTAGCCCACACCTGTGTTCTAACTCCTCGTTAGACAACATTGAATTGAACCACCATTTTCCCATAGATCCTTCCTGCCCCCTATTTGAAAATACAATAAATGAATAGTCATTCGACGAAAAATCATTTTACTATTTCATTTCCTATCGGAATACGCATATAGATCCAATCACTAGGATTATTAACTAATAACGAGTAACTATTGAACGAAAGAAATGATTTTGTGGGAGTCGGGAGTATCAATTCACTATATATGATGGAACTTTTTCTTCAATTATTATAAATAGAAGATAGGTTTCTCCCATGTTGTGTACAAACTCTCATCGAAAAGAGAAATATTTGTTCCCTCCTAGGAAGGATTCATTTTCGTATAATCTCGTATAATAATAAGTTTCTAATGCAACACGGAATGAAAAGGAC